GCTAGCGTAGCTTAAGTAAAGCATAACACTGAAGATGTTAAGATGGGCCCTAGAAAGCTCCGCAAGCACAAAGGCTTGGTCCTGACTTTACTATCACCTTTAGCTAAACTTACACATGCAAGTATCCGCACTCCTGTGAGAATGCCCTACAGTTCCCCGCCCGGGAACAAGGAGCTGGTATCAGGCACATCCCTAGTGAGCCCATGACGCCTTGCTTAGCCACACCCTCAAGGGAACTCAGCAGTGATAAACATTAAGCCATAAGTGAAAACTTGACTTAGTCAAAGCTAAGAGGGCCGGTAAAACTCGTGCCAGCCACCGCGGTTATACGAGAGGCCCAAGTTGACAGATATCGGCGTAAAGAGTGGTTAAGTTAAAATTTATACTAAAGCCGAACATCCTCAAGGCTGTTATACGCACCCGAAGATAAGAAGTTCAACCACGAAGGTGGCTTTATTTAATCTGAACCCACGAAAGCTACGGCACAAACTGGGATTAGATACCCCACTATGCCTAGCCCTAAACATTGATAGTATTATACACCCACTATCCGCCTGGGAACTACGAGCATTAGCTTAAAACCCAAAGGACTTGGCGGTGCTTTAGATCCACCTAGAGGAGCCTGTTCTAGAACCGATAACCCCCGTTCAACCTCACCTTTCCTTGTTTTTCCCGCCTATATACCGCCGTCGTCAGCTTACCCTGTGAAGGTTTAATAGTAAGCAAAACTGGTAAAACCCAAAACGTCAGGTCGAGGTGTAGCGTATGGGAAGGGAAGAAATGGGCTACATTCGCTATTATAGCGAATACGGACGATGCACTGAAACGTTCATCTGAAGGAGGATTTAGCAGTAAGCAGGAAATAGAGTGTTCCGCTGAAATTGGCCCTGAAGCGCGCACACACCGCCCGTCACTCTCCCCAAGCCTACTAACTTAATTAACTAAACCCTATTAATCGCAAAGGGGAGGCAAGTCGTAACATGGTAAGTGTACCGGAAGGTGCACTTGGAAAAATCAGAGCGTAGCTAAGATAGAAAAGCATCTCCCTTACACTGAGAAGTCATCCGTGCAAGCCGGGTCGCCCTGAAGCTTTATAGCTAGCCCGCTTAAACAACTTCAACAAATCCATGTTAATACCCCCTAAGTACACTAGTATTTAAATTAAACAAACCATTTTTCCCCCTTAGTATAGGCGATAGAAAAGGGACTACGGCGCAATAGAGAAAGTACCGCAAGGGAATGCTGAAAGAGAAATGAAAGAACCCAGTGAAGCCTAAGAAAGCAGAGATTTAAACTCGTACCTTTTGCATCATGATTTAGCAAGTGTAACCCAAGCAAAGAGTACTTTAGTTTGGCATCCCGAAACTGGGTGAGCTACTCCAAGACAGCCTATTAATAGGGCACACCCGTCTCTGTGGCAAAAGAGTGGGGGGAGCTTTGAGTAGAGGTGACAGACCTACCGAACCCAGTTATAGCTGGTTGTCCAAGAAATGAATAGAAGTTCAGCCTCCTGGCTTCTCTTTTCACCTTAGTTTAACCCCTATTGATGTACTTAAGAAACCGAGAGAGTTAGTCAAAGGGGGTACAGCCCCTTTGAACCAAGACACAACTTTATCAGGAGGGTAAAGATCATAATAAACCAAAGGAAAATATTTGGGTGGGCCTAAAAGCAGCCATCCCCTTAGAAAGCGTTAAAGCTCGGATATACCAGTCAACCCTTCTTATTCTGATCACCAAATCTTATCCCCCTAAACATACTGGACCATCCCATGCCCACATGGGAGGGACTATGCTAATATGAGTAATAAGAGAGCCTTCGGCTCTCTCCCTGCACACGTGTATGTCGGAACGGACATCCCGCCGACCATTAACGGCCCCAAATAAAGAGGGCACTGAATAATAGATTAAACAACAAGAAAAGCATTCAGGAATAAACCGTTAACCCCACACAGGTGTGCCTATAGGGAAAGGCTAAAAGAAAGAGAAGGAACTCGGCAAACACATTAAAGCCTCGCCTGTTTACCAAAAACATCGCCTCTTGCAAACTTAATAAATAAGAGGTCCCGCCTGCCCTGTGACTATTAGTTTAACGGCCGCGGTATTTTGACCGTGCGAAGGTAGCGCAATCACTTGTCTTTTAAATGAAGACCTGTATGAATGGCATAACGAGGGCTTAACTGTCTCCTCTCTCCAGTCAATGAAATTGATCTTCCCGTGCAGAAGCGGGAATACAAACATAAGACGAGAAGACCCTATGGAGCTTTAGACACCAAGGCAGATCATGTTAATAACCCTAAATAAAGGAATAAACAAAATGGAACCTGCCCTAATGTCTTTGGTTGGGGCGACCGCGGGGAATTAGAAAACCCCCACGTGGAATGGGAGCACCCCTCCTACAACTAAGAGCTACAGCTCTAGTAAACAGAAATTCTGACCAGCAAGATCCGGCAATGCCGATCAACGGACCGAGTTACCCTAGGGATAACAGCGCAATCCTCTTTTAGAGCCCATATCGACAAGGGGGTTTACGACCTCGATGTTGGATCAGGACATCCTAATGGTGCAGCCGCTATTAAGGGTTCGTTTGTTCAACGATTAAAGTCCTACGTGATCTGAGTTCAGACCGGAGTAATCCAGGTCAGTTTCTATCTATGCTGTGCTCTTTTCTAGTACGAAAGGACCGAAAAGAAGAGGCCTATGCTCTAGGCACGCCTCCCCCTTACCTAGTGAAGTCAACTAAAGTAGGCAAAAGGGCATGCCCTCCTGCCTAAGATAAAGGCATGTTAAGGTGGCAGAGCCCGGTAATTGCAAAAGACCTAAGCCCTTTCTACAGAGGTTCAAGTCCTCTCCTCAACTATGATATCCACAATCATTACTCATATTATTAACCCTCTAACCTTTATTGTGCCTGTTCTCCTGGCCGTCGCTTTTCTTACTCTTCTAGAACGAAAAGTACTCGGTTATATACAACTACGAAAAGGCCCAAATATTGTAGGACCTTACGGGCTTTTACAACCCATTGCTGATGGTCTTAAACTCTTCATTAAAGAGCCTGTTCGTCCCTCCACCGCCTCCCCAGTCTTATTTCTACTAGCCCCTATGTTGGCCCTCACCCTAGCTCTTACCCTCTGGGCTCCTATGCCCCTTCCCTACCCTGTAATTGACCTAAACCTTGGAATCCTATTTATTCTTGCTTTATCAAGCCTAGCAGTGTACTCCATTCTAGGCTCAGGCTGAGCATCTAATTCAAAATATGCTCTCATCGGGGCCCTTCGAGCGGTTGCTCAAACTATTTCTTACGAGGTTAGTCTTGGCCTTATTCTCCTAAACATTATTATCTTCACGGGCGGTTTTACGCTGCAAACCTTCAACATCGCGCAAGAGAGCGTATGATTAATTCTGCCTGCCTGACCCCTCGCCGCCATATGATATATTTCTACCCTAGCTGAAACTAACCGCGCACCCTTTGACCTCACCGAGGGAGAATCGGAGCTCGTCTCAGGGTTTAATGTAGAGTATGCCGGGGGTCCTTTTGCCCTTTTTTTCCTCGCAGAATATGCCAACATCCTACTCATAAATACATTATCCGCCACACTCTTTTTAGGCGCCTCCCATATCCCCTCAATCCCAGAACTTACCGCTATTAACCTAATGACTAAAGCAGCCCTTCTATCTGTTGTTTTCCTCTGGGTCCGGGCCTCCTACCCACGATTTCGATATGACCAGCTAATGCATTTAATCTGAAAAAATTTTCTTCCCCTTACACTAGCTCTGGTTATTTGACATTTAGCCCTGCCCATTGCCTTTGCCGGTTTACCCCCGCAAGTGTAAATAGGAGCTGTGCCTGAAATAAAGGGCCACTTTGATAGAGTGAACTATGGGGGTTAGAGTCCCCCCAACTCCTTAGAAAGAAGGGGTTCGAACCCTACCTGAAGAGATCAAAACTCTTAGTGCTTCCACTACACCACTTCCTAGTAAAGTCAGCTAATTAAGCTTTTGGGCCCATACCCCAAACATGTTGGTTAGACTCCTTCCTTTGCTAATGAACCCCTACATCTTAGCCACCCTACTCTTTGGTCTGGGCCTGGGAACTACAATTACCTTTGCCAGCTCCCACTGGCTTCTCGCCTGAATAGGCCTTGAAATAAATACCCTCGCCATTATTCCACTGATAGCACAACACCACCACCCACGAGCCGTTGAAGCTACCACTAAGTATTTTTTGACCCAAGCCACGGGGGCTGCAATACTTCTCTTTGCAAGCACCACTAACGCATGAATAACAGGACAGTGGGATATTCAACAAATATCTCACCCCCTCCCAATTACCCTAATTACCCTGGCCCTTGCTCTAAAGCTGGGCCTCGCCCCAATTCATGCGTGACTGCCCGAAGTTCTTCAAGGACTAGACCTTACCACTGGTTTAATCTTATCCACTTGACAAAAGTTGGCCCCCTTTGCCCTACTTATGCAAGTTCAACCAACCAACTCCACCCTTCTCATTATTCTTGGTCTTACCTCAACTCTAGTGGGTGGTTGAGGAGGACTAAATCAAACCCAGCTGCGGAAAATTCTTGCCTACTCTTCCATCGCCCATCTCGGTTGAATAACTCTGGTCTTACAATTCTCGCCCTCCTTAACACTTCTAACCCTATTAACATATTTTATTATAACATTTTCAACTTTTCTTGTATTTAAATTGAATAATTCCACCACTCTAAATACCGTGGCCACCTCTTGGGCAAAAGCACCCGCCCTAACAGCCCTAACTCCCCTAATCTTACTTTCTTTAGGGGGCCTTCCCCCTCTCACAGGGTTTATACCAAAATGGCTTATTTTACAAGAACTTGCCAAGCAAGACCTCGCCCTTACTGCAACAGTAGCTGCACTGGCCGCCCTTCTTAGCCTCTACTTCTACCTGCGCCTCTCCTATGCTATAACACTAACCATATCTCCTAACAACATTACTGGAGTTACCCCATGACGCTTTCCATCCTCACAGCTTACTTTACCCGTTGCTACCTCAACCACAGCAACCTTACTCCTGCTGCCTCTAACCCCCGCCGCAGTAGCATTGCTAACCATCTAAGAGGCTTAGGCTAGTACAAGACCAAGGGCCTTCAAAGCCCTAAGCGGGGGTGAAAATCCCCCAGCCCCTGATAAGACTTGCGGGACACTACCCCACATCTCCTGCATGCAAAACAGACACTTTAATTAAGCTAAAGCCTTTCTAGGTGGGCAGGCCTCGATCCTGCAAATTCTTAGTTAACAGCTAAGCGCTCAAACCAGCGGGCATCAACCTACTTTCCCCCGCCTTGTCAAACATTTAGAAGGCGGGGGAAAGCCCTAGCAGAGATTAGTCTGCCTCTTAAGATTTGCAATCTTATATGTGAAACACCTTAGGGCTTGGTAAGAAGAGGGCTCAAACCTCTGTCTATGGGACTACAATCCACCGCTTAAAAGCTCAGCCATCCTACCTGTGGCCATCACACGCTGATTTTTCTCGACTAATCACAAAGACATTGGCACCCTTTATCTAGTATTTGGTGCATGAGCCGGAATAGTAGGCACAGCTTTAAGTCTCCTCATTCGAGCAGAGCTAAGCCAGCCCGGCGCCCTCCTAGGCGACGACCAAATTTATAACGTAATTGTCACGGCACATGCGTTCGTAATAATTTTCTTTATAGTAATACCAATCATGATCGGGGGCTTTGGAAACTGGCTTATTCCCTTAATGATCGGAGCCCCAGACATGGCATTTCCCCGAATAAACAACATGAGTTTTTGACTTCTTCCCCCCTCATTCCTTCTTCTCCTTGCCTCTTCTGGGGTAGAGGCGGGGGCTGGTACAGGGTGAACGGTTTATCCACCCCTTTCTGGTAATTTAGCACATGCTGGAGCTTCTGTTGATTTAACAATTTTTTCTCTTCACTTAGCGGGAATTTCTTCAATTCTCGGAGCAATCAACTTCATCACAACTATTATTAACATAAAACCTCCTGCCATTTCTCAATACCAGACCCCCCTTTTCGTCTGATCCGTACTTATTACCGCCGTTCTTCTACTCCTTTCTCTCCCAGTGCTTGCGGCCGGGATCACAATACTCCTTACAGACCGTAATCTAAACACCACCTTCTTTGACCCCGCCGGAGGGGGTGACCCCATCCTTTACCAACACTTGTTTTGATTCTTTGGCCACCCTGAAGTATATATTCTTATTCTGCCCGGCTTCGGAATAATTTCACATATTGTTGCTTATTATTCTGGTAAAAAAGAACCTTTTGGCTATATAGGAATAGTGTGGGCAATAATGGCCATCGGCCTTTTAGGCTTCATTGTATGAGCCCACCACATGTTCACAGTCGGAATAGATGTAGACACACGCGCTTACTTTACCTCTGCCACTATAATTATTGCAATTCCCACGGGCGTTAAGGTCTTCAGCTGGCTTGCAACCCTTCATGGGGGCTCTATTAAATGAGAGACCCCCCTTCTCTGAGCACTAGGCTTTATTTTTCTCTTTACAGTGGGGGGCCTAACCGGAATTATTCTTGCCAACTCTTCCCTTGATATTGTACTTCATGATACTTATTACGTAGTCGCCCACTTCCACTACGTTCTATCTATGGGGGCTGTATTTGCTATTGTTGCCGGCTTCGTGCACTGATTCCCCCTATTTTCGGGTTACACCCTCCACAGTACCTGAACAAAAATTCACTTCGGAGTAATATTTGCGGGTGTTAATTTAACCTTCTTTCCCCAGCATTTTCTAGGTCTTGCCGGAATACCTCGGCGATACTCAGACTACCCAGATGCCTACACCCTATGAAACACCGTCTCCTCAATTGGGTCTCTGATCTCTTTAGTCGCAGTAATTATGTTCCTGTTTATTATTTGAGAAGCATTTGCTGCTAAACGAGAAGTTCTAGCAGTAGAACTCACAACAACTAATGTGGAATGACTACACGGCTGCCCTCCCCCTTATCACACCTTTGAGGAGCCTGCATTCGTTCAAGTTCAATCGAACTAACGAGAAAGGGAGGAGTCGAACCCCCATGGGTTGGTTTCAAGCCAACCACATAACCGCTCTGTCACTTTCTTTATAAGACACTAGTAAAAAAGTATATTACACCGCCTTGTCAAGGCAGAGTTGTGGGTTAGATTCCCGCGTGTCTTGCCCCCCCCCCCAATGGCCCATCCCTCACAGCTAGGATTTCAAGATGCAGCTTCACCTGTAATAGAAGAACTTCTTCATTTTCACGACCACGCCTTAATAATTGTTTTCTTAATTAGCACTTTAGTGCTTTACATTATTGTGGCTATAGTTTCCACCAAATTAACCAACAAATACATTTTAGACTCCCAAGAAATTGAAATTATCTGAACTGTACTCCCAGCAATCATTCTTATCCTTATTGCCCTGCCCTCCCTCCGCATCCTTTACCTTATAGATGAAATTAATAACCCCCTTCTTACAATTAAGGCCGTAGGCCACCAGTGATACTGAAGCTACGAATACACAGACTATGAAGACCTTGGATTCGACGCATATATAATCCCCACACAAGATCTAACCCCTGGTCAGTTCCGTCTTATAGAGGCAGACCATCGAATGGTTATCCCAGTGGAATCCCCGATCCGGGTTTTAGTTTCCGCCGATGACGTCCTTCACTCATGAGCAGTCCCAGCCCTGGGTGTAAAAATAGACGCAGTTCCAGGTCGCCTAAATCAGACCGCTTTTATCGCATCCCGACCAGGAGTTTTTTATGGCCAATGCTCTGAGATTTGCGGAGCAAATCACAGCTTTATACCTATTGTAGTTGAAGCAGTTCCCCTAGAACATTTTGAAAACTGATCGTCCCGAATACTTGAAGACGCCTCGCTAAGAAGCTAAATGGGGTCTAGCGTTAGCCTTTTAAGCTAAAGATTGGTGACTCCCAACCACCCCTAGCGATATGCCTCAACTCAACCCCGCCCCTTGATTTGCAATCCTAGTCTTCTCATGATTAGTTTTTTTAACCGTTATCCCCCCAAAAGTACTAGCTCACACTTTCCCAAACGAACCCACTCTTCAAAGTGCTGAGAAACCTAAAACAGAACCCTGAACCTGACCATGACACTAAGCTTCTTTGACCAATTTATAAGCCCCACATATTTAGGAATTCCTTTAATAGCTCTAGCTCTTACCCTCCCTTGAATCTTATTTCCTACCCCCACAGCCCGATGATTAAACAGCCGTTTCCTTGCCCTCCAAGGCTGATTTGTTAACCGCTTTACACAACAACTCCTTCTACCCCTAAGCGTTGGGGGTCACAAGTGGGCTGCTCTTTTAACCTCTTTAATGATTTTCTTAATTACCTTAAATATACTAGGCCTTCTCCCCTATACTTTTACACCCACTACCCAACTTTCCCTTAATTTAGGCCTTGCAACCCCTCTCTGACTTGCAACAGTAATTATTGGTATACGAAATCAACCAACCCACGCATTAGGACACCTTCTACCAGAAGGCACCCCTGGCCCTCTCATCCCCGTCCTCATCATTATCGAAACAATTAGCCTATTTATTCGCCCTCTTGCATTAGGTGTCCGGCTGACAGCAAACTTAACAGCCGGCCATCTTCTTATTCAACTAATTGCTACTGCTGCCTTCGTTCTTCTTCCCTTAATGCCTGCCGTGGCTATTTTAACATCTACAGTCCTTGTTCTTTTAACCCTTTTAGAGATCGCTGTAGCTATAATTCAAGCCTACGTATTTGTTCTTCTCTTAACTCTATATTTACAAGAAAACGTTTAATGGCCCATCAAGCACACCCCTACCATATAGTTGACCCCAGCCCTTGACCTTTAACAGGCGCAATTGCTGCCCTATTAATAACATCAGGTCTCGCAACCTGATTCCACTTCCAGTCCACCACCTTAATAACCCTAGGAACGGCCCTCCTCCTTCTCACCATATACCAATGATGACGGGATATTGTGCGAGAGGGCACCTTCCAGGGCCACCATACACCCCCGGTCCAAAAAGGGCTTCGCTACGGCATAATTCTCTTCATTACCTCAGAAGTTTTCTTTTTCCTAGGATTCTTCTGAGCTTTCTACCACGCAAGTCTTGCTCCTACCCCTGAACTAGGCGGATGCTGGCCCCCCACAGGTATCACTACGCTCGACCCCTTTGAAGTGCCCCTGCTTAATACAGCAGTTCTCCTTGCATCAGGAGTTACCGTCACTTGGGCCCATCACAGCATCATGGAAGGGGAACGAAAACAAGCCATTCAGTCCCTCACACTAACAATTTTACTCGGGTTTTATTTTACTTTCCTTCAGGGTATAGAGTACTACGAAGCCCCCTTTACAATTGCAGACGGCGTGTATGGTTCCACCTTCTTTGTAGCCACCGGCTTCCATGGACTACACGTCATTATTGGCTCTTCCTTCCTGGCCGTTTGTCTACTACGACAAGTTCGTTATCATTTTACATCCGAGCATCATTTCGGATTTGAAGCAGCCGCCTGATATTGACACTTCGTAGACGTTGTCTGACTATTCCTATACATCTCCATCTACTGATGAGGATCCTAATCTTTCTAGTACTAAAGTTAGTATAAGTGACTTCCAATCACCCGGTCTTGGTTAAAATCCAAGGAAAGATAATGAATCTAGTTACAACTGTAATTACTATCACCGCAGCTCTCTCTGTTATTTTGGCCATAGTGTCTTTTTGACTCCCCCAAATGACGCCCGACCACGAAAAGCTTTCACCTTATGAATGCGGTTTTGACCCCCTAGGGTCAGCCCGCCTCCCTTTTTCACTACGGTTTTTTCTAGTCGCAATTCTTTTCTTACTGTTTGACCTAGAAATTGCCCTGTTACTTCCGCTGCCCTGAGGAGACCAACTAGCATCACCTTTACTAACATTTATGTGGGCCGCGGCCGTCTTGGCCCTTCTTACTTTGGGCCTAATCTACGAGTGACTCCAGGGGGGCCTAGAGTGAGCCGAATAGACAATTAGTTTAAGAAAAACCTTTGATTTCGGCTCAAAAACTTATGGTTAAAGTCCATAATTATCTAATGACCCCCGTTCACTTTGCCTTCTCATCGGCTTTTATACTAGGACTAACTGGCCTGGCCTTTCATCGCACCCACTTACTTTCCGCCCTTCTCTGCTTAGAAGGTATAATACTTTCTTTATTTATTGCCCTCTCCCTGTGAACCTTACAACTTGGGTCCACAAACTTCTCCGCAGCCCCCATGCTTTTGCTAGCATTTTCGGCTTGTGAAGCAAGTGCTGGTCTTGCTCTCTTAGTAGCCACCGCACGAACCCACGGCACAGACCACCTACAAAGCCTAAACCTCCTACAATGCTAAAAATCTTAATCCCCACCCTTATGCTAGTACCCACCACTTGAATAGTTAAACCCAAATGATTATGACCTACAACTCTTACTCAGAGCCTAATCATCGCCCTCCTTAGCTTATCTTGACTAGTCAACATGTCCGAAACAGGCTGATCAAGCCTTAATAACTATATGGCAACAGATCCTTTGTCCACCCCTCTTCTAGTCTTAACTTGTTGATTACTCCCCCTCATAATTATGGCAAGTCAGAACCACACAACGCTTGAGCCCCTTAATCGTCAACGCACCTTCATTACCCTACTTACATCCCTCCAAATCTTCCTTATTATGGCCTTCGGGGCCACCGAGATTATTATGTTTTATGTTATATTTGAAGCTACCCTTATCCCCACACTAATTATTATTACTCGTTGAGGAAACCAGACCGAACGATTAAACGCAGGTATTTATTTTCTTTTTTACACTCTCGCCGGGTCCCTCCCCTTGCTGGTTGCCCTCCTTCTCCTTCAAAACAGCGCTGGCACCCTTTCGCTACTTACCCTCCAATACTCAGACCCTGTTCAACTTACATCTTATGCAGACAAACTATGATGAGCTGGCTGCCTTCTTGCATTTTTAGTAAAAATGCCATTGTACGGTGTTCATCTTTGACTGCCTAAAGCACATGTTGAAGCCCCAGTTGCCGGCTCCATGGTCCTTGCTGCCGTACTTTTAAAACTAGGGGGTTACGGAATAATACGAATAGTTGTTATACTAGACCCTTTAACTCAGGAGCTAAGCTACCCCTTTATTGTCTTTGCCCTTTGAGGTGTAATCATGACTGGTTCAATCTGCCTCCGCCAAACAGACTTAAAATCCCTCATCGCCTACTCCTCTGTAAGCCACATAGGCCTAGTTATTGGCGGGATTCTTATTCAAACCCCTTGAGGCTTCACTGGAGCCTTAATTCTTATAATTGCTCATGGCCTCGCATCCTCGGCACTCTTCTGCCTTGCTAACACAAACTATGAACGAACCCACAGCCGAACTATACTTTTAGCTCGAGGCCTGCAAATGGCCCTCCCTCTTATGACCACTTGATGGTTCGTCGCAAGTCTTGCCAACCTAGCACTTCCTCCTTTACCTAATCTTATGGGAGAAATTATAATTATTACCTCCATATTTAACTGATCTTGATGAACCCTTGTATTGACCGGGGCGGGAACCCTTATTACCGCGAGCTATTCCCTCTATATATTTCTTATAACCCAACGAGGGCCCCTTCCAGCACACATTATTGCCCTAGACCCCTCCCACACCCGAGAACACCTAGTCATGGCTCTTCATCTTATTCCCCTTCTTCTGCTTGTTCTGAAACCTGAACTAATCTGAGGGTGGGCCGCATGTAGATATAGTTTAATAAAAATATTAGATTGTGATTCTAAAGACAGGGGTTAAAGCCCCCTTATCCACCGAGAGAGGCTCGCCAGCAACGAAGACTGCTAATCTCCGTGACCTTGGTTGGACCCCAGGGCTCACTCGAACCGCTTCTGAAGGATAACAGCTTATCCATTGGTCTTAGGAACCAAAAACTCTTGGTGCAAGTCCAAGTAGTAGCTATGCACCCCACTTCACTGATAATAACCTCCAGCCTAATCATTATTTTTGCACTACTAGCCTACCCCGTACTGTCTACCCTCTCCCCTCGTACTCAGGCTTCTAGCTGGGCTGTTTCTCATGTTAAGACGGCAGTAAAACTAGCCTTCTTTGTTAGCCTCCTCCCACTATTTTTGTTCTTCAATGAGGGTGCGGAGACGATTGTTACCTCATGAAGCTGAATAAACACAACCTGCTTTGACATCAATATTAGTCTTAAATTTGACCACTACTCAATTATTTTCACCCCTATTGCCCTCTATGTCACATGGTCAATCCTCGAGTTTGCATCCTGGTATATACACGCGGATCCTAACATAAACCGGTTCTTCAAGTACCTTCTAATTTTTCTTATCGCTATAGTTGTTCTAGTTACAGCTAATAATATATTTCAACTGTTTATTGGGTGGGAGGGAGTTGGCATTATGTCCTTTCTCCTTATCGGGTGATGATACGGACGAGCCGATGCTAACACCGCCGCTCTCCAAGCCGTTGTTTACAACCGTGTGGGAGATATCGGTTTAATCTTTGCCATGGCATGAATGGCCATAAACCTAAACTCGTGGGAAATACAACAGATCTTTGCAGCCTCTAAAGACTACGATCTTACCTTTCCCCTCCTCGGGCTAATTGTTGCCGCCACCGGCAAATCCGCCCAATTTGGACTTCACCCATGGCTTCCCTCCGCCATGGAGGGTCCTACGCCGGTCTCTGCCCTACTACACTCCAGCACTATAGTCGTTGCTGGGATTTTTTTACTCGTCCGTATAAGCCCCCTCCTAGAAGGAAACCAAACCGCCTTAACTACCTGCCTCTGCTTAGGAGCCCTAACTACCCTATTTACAGCCACATGCGCTTTAACCCAGAATGACATTAAGAAAATTGTCGCTTTCTCAACATCAAGTCAGCTAGGCCTAATAATAGTAACTATCGGACTAAACCAGCCCCAGCTCGCCTTTTTACACATTTGCACACACGCTTTTTTCAAGGCAATACTTTTCCTCTGCTCCGGATCAGTGATCCACAGCCTAAACGATGAGCAGGATATCCGTAAAATAGGAGGCATACATCATCTTACCCCCTTCACCTCTTCTTGCCTCACGATCGGAAGCCTTGCCCTTACAGGCACCCCCTTCCTCGCAGGCTTCTTCTCAAAAGACGCAATTATTGAAGCCCTAAACACATCCCACCTAAACGCCTGAGCCCTTGTTCTCACCCTTCTAGCCACCTCTTTTACAGCAATCTACAGCCTCCGAGTGGTTTTTTTCGTATCTATGGGGCACCCCCGATTTAACTCACTCTCCCCTATTAATGAGAATAACCCAGCAGTAATTAACCCCATTAAACGTCTTGCATGAGGAAGCATCGTGGCTGGTCTTCTGATTACCTCAAGCATTGTTCCACTAAAAACCCCTATCATAACTATGCCCCCGCTTCTAAAACTAGCCGCCCTTCTCGTAACAATTATTGGCCTCCTCCTTGCCCTAGAGCTGGCATCCCTAACAAACAAGCAATTCCAGAAAACTCCCCACTTAGCTGCCCACCACTTCTCCAATATGCTCGGATTCTTCCCTTCTATCATTCACCGATTTACCCCTAAACTCAATCTTGTTTTAGGACAGACAGTTGCTAGCCAGATACTTGACCAGACCTGAATCGAGAAAGTTGGCCCTAAGGCTGTGGCTTCCTCTAACATCCCCCTAGTCACCACTACAAGTAACACACAACAAGGCTTGATTAAAACCTACCTCGCTCTATTCCTTCTTTCCCTCACCCTCGCCATTCTTATAGTTACCTACTAGACCGCCCGAAGTGTCCCTCGACTTAGCCCCCGCGTTAACTCTAAGACCACAAACAACGTAAGAAGTAACACTCACGCACTAATTACTAGTATGCCCCCTCCTAACGAGTATATTATAGCTACCCCTCCAATATCCCCACGAGACATAGAAAATTCTCCCAGCTCGTCAGCCGGTACCCACGACGACTCGTGCCACCCACCTCACACCCCGCTAGAGGCCAAGCACACTCCAAGTACATACAAAACTATATATGCCACAACTGGTCGGCTTCCTCATCCCTCGGGGAAAGGCTCAGCAGCCAAAGCTGCTGAATATGCAAATACCACTAATATTCCCCCCAAGTAAATTAAAAACAGAACTAAAGATAAAAAAGGGCCCCCATGGCCTACTAAAACACCACACCCTATCCCCGCTACAACTACTAGCCCTAAAGCAGCAAAATATGGAGAAGGATTAGAGGCAACAGCAACTAAGCCTAGCACCAAACCCAATAAGAACAAAGACATAATATAGGTCATAATTCCTGCCAGGACTCTAACCAGGACTAGTGGCTTGAAAAACCACCGTTGTTATTCAACTACAAGAACCTTTAATGACAAGCCTACGAAAAACCCATCCCTTACTAAAAATTGCAAATGATGCACTAGTTGACCTACCAGCCCCCTCCAATATTTCGGTATGATGAAACTTTGGTTCCCTACTTGGCCTCTGCCTAGTAATCCAAATCCTTACAGGACTGTTCCTCGCCATACATTATACCTCAGACATCGCAACTGCCTTCTCCTCTGTCGGCCACATTTGCCGAGACGTTAACTATGGCTGACTCATCCGAAACATTCATGCTAACGGCGCATCCTTCTTTTTCATCTGCATCTACATGCATATCGGCCGTGGATTATACTATGGCTCCTACCTTCACAAAGAAACATGAAACGTCGGAGTTGTTCTGCTCCTTCTTGTAATAATAACTGCTTTCGTTGGTTATGTTTTGCCCTGAGGACAGATGTCATTCTGAGGGGCAACCGTCATTACTAACCTTCTTTCTGCAGTACCTTATGTTGGTAATGCTCTTGTTCAATGGATCTGAGGCGGCTTCTCAGTAGACAACGCTACGCTAACCCGCTTTTTTGCCTTCCATTTCCTTTTCCCCTTCGTTATTGCAGGTGCCACCTTAGTTCATTTTCTTTTCCTCCACCAAACAGGCTCAAACAACCCCCTTGGTTTAAACTCAGATGCTGATAAAATCCCCTTTCACCCCTACTTTTCGTATAAGGATCTTTTAGGCTTTGCAACCTTAGTTATTGGTCTTACAGCCCTAGCACTATTCTCACCAAATCTTCTGGGAGACCCAGACAACTTCACCCCTGCCAACCCACTGGTCACTCCACCCCATATTAAACCAGAATGGTACTTTTTATTTGCCTACGCAATTCTACGCTCCATCCCCAACAAGCTAGGCGGCGTCCTAGCTCTGCTTGCTTCCATCCTTGTCCTTTTAGTCGTCCCAATTCTTCACACTTCTAAACAACGAGGGCTCACCTTCCGCCCCGTTACTCAATTCCTATTTTGAACTCTTATCGCAGATGTTGCCATCCTTACATGGATTGGAGGCATACCTGTAGAACACCCATACATTATTATTGGCCAAGTCGCATCCGTCTTGTATTTCTTCCTCTTCCTAGTCCTTTCTCCACTGGCGGGCTGAGTGGAAAATAAGGCTCTTGGGTGATCGTGCACTAGTAGCTCAGCGTAAGAGCGCCGGTCTTGTAAGCCGGATGTCGGAGGTTAAATTCCCCCCTACTGCTCAAAGAAAGGAGATTCTAACTCCCACCCCTAACTCCCAAAGCTAGGATTCTAAGCTAAACTATTCTTTGCGCTTATGTACGTATATCATAATATGTATAATATGCATATATGTAATATCACCATTAATTTATTTTAACCATTTCAATGGCATTCTAGGACATAAATTTTTTATCAACATATCTAGAATTATACCATTCATATATCACCATAAAACTAAGAGTTATACGAACCAAGTAGTGATTCATCTAACATTTCAAAGTTAAAGTACAGGCGAAATTTAAGACCGAACACATTTTATCCATAAGTTAAGTTATACGTTTCCCCACATCTCGTCATACCTCACTAATCGATGTAGTAAGAACCGACCATCAGTTGATTTCTATATTGCTAACGGTTATTGAAGGTGAGGGACAAGTATTCGTAGGGGTTACGCATAGTGAATTATTCCTGGCATTTGGCTCCTACTTCAGGTCCATTAATTGATATATTCCCCGCACTTTCATCGACGCTTACATATGTCATGGTGAAGCGCATCAGTGAGATAACCCAGCATGCCGAGCGCTCACTCCATCGTGCAAGGGGTTTTCTTTTTTTTTTTTCCTTTCAATTGACATTTCAGAGTGCACACGGTAATGACTAACAAGGGTGAACATTTAACGAATGAAGCAGGTAATATGTTTGAGTGTTGAAAAGACTTTACATAAGAATTGCATATAATAATCTCAAGAGCATAAATAGTGCTTGTTCAATCGAAAGATATCTAATATGACCCCCGGTTTCTGCGCGTAAAACCCCCCTACCCCCCTAAAACTCGAGAGATCACTAAGACTCCTGAAAACCCCCCGGAAACAGGAAAACCTCTAGTAGTTTATTTTAGGCCTAAAATGCGCTTATTTACACTATTAAAACAATGCGTAT